GAGTCTTGCTCTTGTATAGAATATAAAAATTGATCCAATTTCTACCTATTATTATGATATTACGATCCAATGGGGTACCAAAAAAAGGAAATGGGTTCGAAATTCGATCTCCTCTCTATGAATGAGATAAAGACAGAATAATAAAAAGTAGTATAGAGTTTCCTTTTTTTTTTTTAACACACTCAATTTCATGTTCAAAAAAGAATTCGCGGATTATTTTTTGTAGTCAGTGGAATTTATAGAATATGATTGAATTGCGGAATATAAATATAAAATATAATAAGAATAGTATTTATTGTATTTATTTTATTAAGTACATGCTGATACGGCTATCCATTTTATCCATATATCACATCTTTTATTGTAATTTCACTTGGGACAACATTAGTCACACTCCATAAAAATTTGTATTTTCTATTCAATATATTCAATGAAAAATTGAAACAGAAGGATTCTCTATAGGGATATGTACATAAGAGAGAGATCAGGTTTGGTATCTGGGTAACAATTTCTGTTCTGGGGTTTACATATACACATATATGTTATTATAATTGAAATTGAAAAGGATTTATTATTAAAAAAAAAAAATGAATACTGATTAGTCATAAATTAGTCATAAATCAATTTGATTTTCTTTTGCCATTCAATGAAACAAAATTTCATTGGAGATAAAAATGGAGGAATCGTTCGCTAATTCAAAGTAAATTGTTAATGGTTCCAATTTGTCCTGAATTTTGCAGTCTGTGACCAGAAATCCATTTTTTCTACTCTCAATAGAAAGGAGAAGGGATGTTTTTAAGCGATGTATATTTTAAGATACAATCAATCGAAGAGAAGAATCTAAACTAGATCCAATAAAAAACAGGAATTTATTTTTTGAAAAGGATAGGTACAATGGTATTCAAGATAAAGAAAGGAGTGAGTAATAGAATTAGAATATAGATAATATTTTTATCCATTTTTGACCTAATTTGGCGGCATGGCCAAGTGGTAAGGCGGGGGACTGCAAATCCTTTATCCCCAGTTCAAATCCGGGTGTCGCCTGATCAACAAAAGATTTTTTATTTCTTTCCTATCTTGTGCCGATCTAATTCGACGAATTCTTGCTCCGCAAGAAGCAGAGGCAAAGGACTAAGTGGGCGTGTCGTGTCAATACTCGATTTTGATAACCCATGGCGTAGGTTTTCTAAAAGACTGTCATTTTTTTTTTCTCCAAATTTAGGTGTAGCCCAAATCGGTATCAATAGGGATGAAGCAACTCTCATTTATTAATTTAATGATTGACTCTCACCATTTATTTGATTCAATTGAAAAATCAAATAAATGGTGAGAGTCAATTCCGGGATTCAGAACTAAGGTCGGAAATCTCGGTATCCAAAGGTTCCTAAGGGACACTCTGTTTTTGCTACTAGAATTGAAGAAGAAATTATACGAAAGACTATAATAACAAGATCTCTTATATTAAAAGAGTAAAGGTAAAAGTAAAAAAAAAAGAATGTATTAATTAATAGTGGTGGTGGGTTCTCCTGATTCTTTCACAGAAAGAAATACAGTAAGCTTAGATCAAATAGGAAATAGAGGTATCTGATAGATAGTTATCTATCGTGATGGTATATTTTGATGCTTTTTGCTTAGTAAGGAAAGGCATTAATATCAAAACAAACATAGGTCTTACTATTCTTACATGCTCCATATAGAAACATTCCTTTGCTATTTCCAAGGAAAAAGCGTGTGTATCATCGTATTTGTACTAAATGCTTTCTGATTTTACCAGAAACCCTAAAATATAGAAACTTGTTACGAGTGTATTCATTGAATTGGTTCATCAATAAATAGTCTTACCTATTTTGACTCTGCGCCATTGATTCCGCTATGATTATTAATCAATAATAGAATAATTCCTTCATAGAAATAGAGGACATAATTCACATGGATATAGTAAGTCTTGCTTGGGCTGCTTTAATGGTAGTCTTTACATTTTCCCTTTCACTTGTAGTATGGGGAAGGAGTGGACTCTAGGGCTGGGCACTACTAATTGCTCAATAGAATCGTATCAATTCTTTATTGATCATTTTGCGAAGCCCTAAAAAAGAAAAATGTCTTCCAAATTGTACTGGAATACAGTAATGAATGATTACCATGCATGATAGGCTATTTTTTCCAACCTAATTTTTCCTAAATATTCTATTTTAGTGAATCAGCTCTTATCATAATTATGGATATTACAATAAGAAAAACTACTACTATTTTTTTTCTTTATTTATTTCCCTTTTTCTTTTACCTTTCTAAAAGAAAGTCGTTCTGCTATTACGACAATACATATTTTCTTTCTATCGGAAACGAAGCGATTAGTGATTGGCCAAAGAGATCCGACACATAATAAAATTAGATCTTTCTTCTGTTGAGCGATCCACATATCACACATTTAACATTTGTTTTAGACTACTAGAAAAGTTTTTATGCTTTTTTTGATTCATCTCATGTTTAAGCATGAAAAATGGACAGGGTCTGCTCTACTCCTTTTACAAATCCGAAGAAGTTACTGTATAACTTAACTCCGCGGATCATCCGTTAATTGTTCAATCAATGACTTCTTGAGATGGGAAATCAAACTAAAAGAAATAGAGTGCTATCTATATGTACATCTAATATATGTACATACATATTGTAATTTGATCTATATATAATAATAAAAACAATACTATAGCTGGTGTGGTAGAAAGAACTATATATATAGTTCTTTCTACCACACCAGCTTAGATACTTACTACGATACTTCTGATTCCAGCCTAATCATTTCATTTAAGATTTAGAGTTTGAATCCCTTTCTTTCATTTCTTGAATCATCGATAAGAACTAATAATAATTCAAGTTTCATTCAAATTAATCATTTTGGCTGACTGTTTTTACATAGATGATAAGTAAAAAAGCAGTAGGAACTAGAATGAACAGTGCAGTAGCAATAAGTGCGAGAATATTGACTTCCATAATCTAATCTTCTTTTGTTTCGCAATAACTCGGGATCTAATCCCATAGAGATGATAAATTTGACTCCTGCAAATTCAACGGGATTAATTGCATCCCGATGATACTGAATCAGATAAATATTATGAATAACAATTTCTGATCTATCAAATCAATTCATCGTCGAAAATTCAATAATATAGTAAATAATATAGTAGTAGTATAACATAGAAAGGAAAGATCTTTTATCATACTAAATCAAAAATATCATTTTTGATTTGATCAGAAATACACATCAATTATTAGATTTTCATACCCTTTTTCCACTTTTTCTTTTCTATAACATAACCTATTAGCTATCTTCTTTATACAACTTCCCTACTTAATACATACATATACATAGAATTATGTACATAAAATTAGTACATAAAATTATGAGGTATCATATGACTGGTATTGTCTGGGTCATACACAGATACAAACAGTATAAGTGAGATGGAAAAATAAAGGATTTAGTATAAAAAATCAAATATTTGAACAAAAAATACTGAATATAGCAATACTACCGATTGTACCAATCGACATATGTCTCTCCCTTATCAATCAGTACTAGGGAAAGAACTCGGAAAAGAAATGGAAATTCCCATATTTATCTGATGATAAATGCGAGAAAAAAAATTACCCTCCCCGCACCGGGGATTCGATTCGGCTCCCCCTCTTCCCTTTCGCGAAAAATAGGGAAATGAATTGAGAAATTCATCGGATCCTAGTTCGGGACTGACGGGGCTCGAACCCGCAGCTTCCGCCTTGACAGGGCGGTGCTCTGACCAATTGAACTACAATCCCAGCAAGGTGTATAGCATACATATTCTTATGGTTTCATAAGAATTGTCATGTTGTAACGTAACAGATACACGAATGATATAGTGATATCATATCCACATAAACACGGGCTTTAGCGAGAGTGCCGCGGATTATTAGTAACTAGTGATTCTTTTTTTTTTATTGTTAAAAGTGGATAATCAACCTTTCAATGAGATGAGAAAAAAATATAAATAGAGCAAAAAATTGACCCTTTTCCTTCATTTCTGCAGATCAAGTATTTCTTTTCTGTAGGACAAATTGGTTATATTATACTCATGGAGCGGTGATTTTTTGGGCCGAGCTGGATTTGAACCAGCGTAGACATGTCGCCAACGAATTTACAGTCCGTCCCCATTAACCGCTCGGGCATCGACCCAGGAAGAATTCATTCTAGGCTTATTGATAATCCATGATCAACTTCCTTTTGTAGTACCCTACCCCCAGGGGAAGTCGAATCCCCGTTGCCTCCTTGAAAGAGAGATGTCCTAAACCACTAGACGATGGGGGCATATCCGCCCGACCGTCATCATACTATGATGATAGTATGAACAGTTTTTTGGAATTGTCAATATAATCTAATGGTATGGCTAGATCCGAAGAGTCTTTCTATGTTATGATTCTATAGAATCATAACATTTTTGGGGGGGTTGATGCTTCATTCATGAAGCATCCCATACTATTCGATATAACGAAAGGAAGTATAGGATTCCTTCAGTTCAGGCAATGGTTAGCCGGACAGAAAAAAGGGGTAGGGGAGGTAAAACCCCATTTAGTTTCATTTCATTTATTTTTTTCCATTTTCACTCATTGCTTCGTTTATCGTTGAGATGCAATATAATATGCCTATCACTATCTCGCACTAAGCCATAAAATGCAAAAACGAGAAAAATTTTACCCACTTTCTAGGTAAATACAAATTTTTTGTCCATTATGAGTCTACTGCATATATGTATATATGTAGTAGACTCATAATATAAAATGGTTAATTCATGAATTGAATAGGGCCCTTTTAACTCAGTGGTAGAGTAACGCCATGGTAAGGCGTAAGTCATCGGTTCAAATCCGATAAAGGGCTTTTTCATGAAAATCAAGTCTTAGTCTTCTTTTTTTTTCAGCGGATAATACGGATAGTGTTAATATTAAAAAAAATGTAAGTGGACCTGACCCCTTGA